ACAGTACCTGAAGGTTCACAAGCGGCTGAATATTTATTCCAGAAAGGTTTATTCGACCTAATCGTACCCCGTAATACTTTAAAAAGTGTTCTGAGTGAGTTATTTAAGCTCCACGCCTTTTTCCGTTGAATTAAAATTCAATCAAGTAGAGCGTATTAAGTTCAATTATTTTATTTGTAGCAAACAAGTAATTAGCTTATCGGAATTAAAGTCAATAAGAACGAAATTTGCTTTGGTTGGTGACCTAAGATCTAATTGTAGAAAGAAGCAAAAGTTGCGAATAACTCTTTTTTTTACCTAGATTTCCGATTACTAATTAAGAAGTCTTTATCAAGAAGATAAAAGCGTGAGTTCTTCCTTTCGTGGCATTAGGCAAATAAAACGAATTTCGCCTTACGTAGATAATCAAATATAGAAAAGATAGATATATAGTTTTTTATCTTTCTGCATCGCCCGAAAATTTCATTTTCACTAAAAATCCTGGTTGTGTCGCATTCTAGCAAATCTTTCGATAATTTGTAAGAAACCTTTTCAAATTAGAAGACAAGAACAAAACACAAAGAAATTAAGAAAAAAATATAATTAATTTAATATAATAAAGTTGATTATCATAGGTATCTTTCGTGTAGAAAGATGAATAAGTCCATTTATTTAGTTCTACACCCCTTGGACTTAGTCTATATACTCACTTAGATATATAGATATAGAGATATTTATTACTTCTATATCTATAAGAATTTTCAAACTCAATTTCTTAATAAATTGAATAATAATAATAAAGACCAATTCATAATAATTACAATTTTGAATTATAATTATTGTAAAATATGATATAAAAAAAAATAATAACAGGTGCAAATAGTAAATCGAGGTACCCCATTTTATGACAACTTTCACTTTTCCCTCCATTTTTGTGCCTTTAGTAGGCCTAGTATTTCCGGCAATTGCAATGGCTTCTTTGTTTCTTTATGTTCAAAAAAACAAGATTGTTTAGATCTGAGGGGACCCCATCTCATCCGTTTTTTTGAACTTCTACTTGCTAGCATAACACAGATATTTATTTCTTTCGGGAAATGGAAATATGGTATGACATGTGATTTCTAAAGGAAAAAGCTAGTATGCCTGCGGAAAATGATCTATGGGTAAATAAATTCCAGCTAGTTTCAAATAGAGCAGGATCGTTGGATACCTAAAGTTGGTGGATCTATCTGTAATATGTATATTGGGATTAAAGGGTATGTTATTAGTTTAGATCTAACCAATTTGATAAACTACTCCTAAGGGTTCACATCAACTAGCACTAGTTCACATCAAACTAGTGCTAGTTTGATGAGAGTTCCTTCAGAAACAAAAAAAAGTAAAGTCAAAATAATTTGGGGTATTCTCTCAATTCCAATAAAATGAAATCGGATGAAATATGAGTTGGCGATCAGAACATATATGGATAGAACTTTTAACGGGATCTCGAAAACTAAGTAATTTTTGCTGGGCCCTTATCGTTTTTTTAGGTTCATTAGGATTCTTATTGGTTGGAACTTCCAGTTATCTTGGTAGAAATTTTATATCTTTTGTTCCGGCTCAGCAAATTGTTTTTTTTCCACAAGGGCTCGTGATGTCTTTCTACGGGATCGCGGGTTTCTTTATTAGTTCCTATTTATGGTGCACAATTTCCTGGAATGTAGGTAGTGGTTATGATCGATTTGATAGAAAGGAGGGAATAGTGTGTCTTTTTCGTTGGGGATTTCCTGGAAAAAATCGTCGCATATTCCTCCGATTCCGTATAAAAGATATTCAGTCCATTAGAATAGAAGTTAAAGAGGGTATTTATGCTCGTCGTATCCTTTATATGGACATCAGAGGCCGGGGGGCTATTCCGTTGACCCGTACTGATGATAATTTGACTTCACGAGAAATTGAACAAAAAGCCGCCGAATTGGCCTATTTTTTGCACGTACCAATTGAAGTCTTTTGAGAAAAGGAAATGGGCTGAAGAATGAATGCTTTCTCAGCAGGAGGGAAAGAAAGTCCTGTTTTTTCTATACCATAATTTAACTGAAGTTTCGTCAAAACGTTCAGTCGAGCCAAAGCCGACCTAAAACAAAACTCCTTCTTTTGTGGTTTTTTATGCGTATCCAAATCGATGCAACTCAATTCAAACAAGGAACAAATTGAACTACTAGATTCAATTCATCGGATATATCAAACGATTTCGAAAGAAAGAAATTCATCTTTTTTCAATATTTGTTGGAATCGATACTGTAGATGCAGATAAATCCTATCGTGTAAATTATTTCTGTCAATCGACCCTTTAATTTATCCTTTTTTTTGTGTTCCATTACTAATACTAACCAATAATGGGTTTTCTTAATAATGATAATTTCTTGTTTTGATTGATCAGAAAAAGAAGGAAGAAGTTTCCCTTTTTTTCTTCTATCAATCGTAAAAACAAGTAAAGTTTTCTTATTCTTTGGCTAGAAAAATCCAAATTTTGATACCTAATACCCCATAGATAGTCCGAACGATATAAGAACAATAATCAATTTGCCAAATCTATCAGAAAAGAAATGTCACAATATCTTTCTCTCAATTATTCTATTCTTGGATATGGGTAATCGTTGGAATTTTTGAAAAATATTGTATATTTTTATAGAAAGAAAAGGAATTCTTTAAGAAATTTGATGAGTTGAGAGATCTGGAAACAATATTTTTTATTATTTCTTGATTCGAATTCGAAGCGGAGTCGTAGTCTATTTTTGTATTCGTTCTAGATTCACACAAAATCACAAATAAAATAGATTCATAGGTTTGATACCTTGTCTAGAACTCATGGGTAAAAAAAAGAAATATTTGATCACATAGAGTCGACGAATGAAGTGGGTTAATTAATAATTCACAGACGAAAAATGGCAAAAAATAAAGCATTCATTCCTCTTTTGTATCTTGCATCTATAGTGTTTTTGTCCTGTTGGATTTCTCTCTCATCATTTACTAAAAGTATGGAATCTTGGGTTACTAATTGGTCGAATACTGATCAATCCGAAATCTTTTTGAATGATATTCAAGAAAAAAGTATTTTAGAAAAGTTCATAGAATTAGAGGAAATCCTCTTCTTGGACGAATTGATCAAGGAATACTCGGAAATACATCTACAAAAGCTTCCTATAGGAATCCACAAAGAAACGATCCAATTAATCAAGATATACAATGAAGATCGTATCCATATGATTTTGCACTTCTCGACAAATATAATCTGTTTTGCTATTCTAAGTGGTTATTCTATTTTAGGTAATGAAGAACTTGTTATTTTTAACTCTTGGGCTCAGAAATTCCTATATAACGTAAGTGATACAGTAAAAGCTTTTTCAATTCTTTTATTAACGGATTTATGTATCGGATTTCATTCACCCCACGGTTGGGAACTAATGATTGGTTCTGTCTACAAGGATTTTGGATTTGTTCATAATGATCAAATCATATCTGGTCTTGTTTCCACTTTTCCAGTTATTCTCGATACTATTTTAAAATATTGGATTTTCCGTTATTTAAATCGTGTATCTCCGTCACTTGTAGTTATTTATCATTCAATGAATGATTGATAAATGATCCACCGATATTAATCTAATCAAATTAGAATGTTTCTTAATGTGTAGTTCTACATAAGCATTAAAAACTTCCTGCCCGGGGGGTTTTCATCCTATAGCATTCCAGTAAAATGATTCCAGTAAATAGCAGAATCGTGGATAGGGAACTATACTAGCGACCTACCCAATTTATTGTAGAAATTTTCGGATCAATGATTAGACCATGCAAACTAGAAAGACTTTTTCTTGGATAAAGGAACAGATTACTCGATCTATTTCCGTATCGCTCATGATATATATCATGACTCGAACATCCATTTCAAGTGCATATCCCATTTTTGCGCAGCAGGGTTATGAAAATCCACGAGAAGCAACTGGGCGTATTGTATGTGCCAATTGTCATTTAGCTAATAAGCCCGTGGATATTGAGGTTCCACAAGCGGTACTTCCTGATACTGTATTTGAAGCAGTTGTTCGAATTCCTTATGATAAGCAAGTGAAACAAGTTCTTGCTAATGGTAAGAAAGGGGGTTTGAATGTAGGGGCTGTTCTTATTTTACCGGAAGGGTTTGAATTAGCTCCTTACGATCGTATTTCTCCCAAGATGAAAGAAAAGATAGGCAATTTGTCTTTTCAGAGCTATCGCCCTAATCAAAAAAATATTCTTGTGATAGGGCCTGTCCCTGGTCAGAAATATAGCGAAATCACCTTTCCTATTCTTTCCCCCGACCCCGCTACTAAGAAGGATGTTCACTTCTTAAAATATCCTATGTACGTAGGGGGAAATAGGGGAAGGGGCCAGATTTATCCTGACGGAAGCAAGAGTAACAATACAGTTTATAATGCTACAGGAGGGGGTATAGTAAGTAAAATCATACGAAAAGAAAAGGGGGGCTACGAAATAACCATAACAGATCCGTCCGATGGAGGTCAAGTGGTTGATATTATCCCTCCTGGACCAGAACTTCTTGTTTCAGAAGGTGAATCCATCAGATTTGATCAACCATTAACGAGTAATCCTAATGTGGGTGGATTTGGTCAGGGAGATGCAGAAATAGTGCTTCAAGATCCATTACGTGTCCAAGGTCTTTTGTTCTTCTTGGCATCTGTTATTTTGGCACAAATCTTTTTGGTTCTTAAAAAGAAACAGTTCGAGAAGGTTCAATTGGCCGAAATGAATTTCTAGATTCGCCGATTTATCGACATCAAGTTCGTAAAAAGAAAGAAATTATTGTTGTCGATTATGTATCATCAAAAAAACTTAAATTCTGAAAAACCTTTTATTTACTTGTATTTACTTGTTTATACTATTTTTCTACGAGCTTCGGGGAATCCCTTGTACCACATTCCTCGTCATATCATATATAGGTAGATCCTTTTTGAAGTATTATATTTGACCACCGCTTTCTTTGTTTTTTT